AATAAAGTGCCTGACTAAAGGGTTATTTTGATAGAATAAATAAAGTAGTTATTCTACCTTTATTATTATAATTTATAGAATTAAACTATATCTAAAAATATCAAAAATTTTTGTGCTTCTTACACTAAATTATATATAAAAAAAATAAGCTAATTAAAGCTTTTGGATTCATACTTCAAATATAAAGGTATTAATCCTTTTTTTTTTAATTTATTTAAATTTAAATTCAACTAAATTGTTTTTTATAATTATATTATTTTTTAGTTCTTTTATTTCTATTTCATCTAATTCATGACTAGGTTGTTGAATTGGGTTAGAAATTAATTTATTAACATTTATCCCCCTAATTAGAAATAATAATAATTTACTATACACTGAAGCATCTTTAAAATATTTTTTAATTCAAGCATTAACTTCCTCAAATTTATTATTCTTAATTTTACTATTTAGATTTTTTTTTAATTTTTTTGATATTCAAAATAATTTAATTAAAATTTTAATAAATTCTTCATTACTAATAAAAATAGGTGCTGCCCCTTTTCATTTTTGATTTACTCAAATTTTAGAAGGGATAACTTGATTTAATTCTTTTATTTTAATAACTTGACAAAAAATTACACCTTTAATTTTACTATCTTATTGTTATAATTATTATTTTATAATTTTCACAATTATTTTATCTAGACTATTTGGAGCTATTGGTGGGTTAAATCAAACCTCATTACGAAAATTAATAGCATATTCCTCAATTAATCATTTAAGTTGAATAATTATAGCAATAATTATTAGTGAAAATTTATTTATTTTTTATTTAATAATTTATTTTTTTTTAAATTTTATCATATGTATAATATTCTATTTAACTAATTTATTTTTTTTTAACCAATTATTTTACTTAAATTACTATTCAATAATTAAATTTTTCATTTTTTTAAATTTACTATCTTTAGGGGGTCTTCCCCCCTTCTTAGGATTTCTACCTAAATGATTAATTATTAATTACTTAATCAATTATAATATATTTATATTATCTTTTATTTTAATTATATCAACATTAATTACATTATATTATTATATTCGAATTTCATATTCAACTTTTTTAATAAATTATTTAAAATTAAAATGATTTAAAATTAATTTTAATAATAAGATTAATTTATTAATAATTCTAATTTTATTATCATTAATTAGATTAATTTTAAGAACAATTTTATTTTATTTAAATTAAAACTTTAAGTTAATTCAAACTAATAATCTTCAAAATTATAAATAAAATAAATTTTTAAGTTTTAATAATTATTAATTATTCCTTTAAATTTGCAATTTAATATCATTACATGAATATAAAACTTTTAATTAATAAAAAAGAATAATTTCTTATAAATAAATTTACAATTTATCGCTTAATATTCAGCCATTTTATTAGCGAAAATGATTATATTCTACAAATCATAAAGACATTGGAACTTTATATTTTATTTTTGGTATTTGATCAGGAATAGTAGGAACATCTTTAAGAATAATAATTCGAACAGAATTAGGAAATCCCGGATCTTTAATTGGAGATGATCAAATTTATAATGTAATTGTTACAGCTCACGCTTTTATTATAATTTTTTTTATGGTAATACCAATTATGATTGGTGGTTTTGGAAACTGATTAATTCCTTTAATGTTAGGGGCCCCCGATATAGCATTCCCACGACTTAATAATATAAGATTTTGATTATTACCTCCATCATTAATATTATTAATTTCTAGAAGAATTGTAGAAAACGGGGCAGGAACAGGTTGAACTGTATACCCCCCATTATCATCAAATATTGCACACTCGGGGGCATCAGTAGATTTAGCTATTTTTTCTTTACATCTTGCAGGAATTTCATCAATTTTAGGGGCAATTAATTTTATCACTACTGTAATTAATATACGATCAAAAAGAATATCTTTTGACCGCATACCATTATTTGTGTGAAGAGTTGTAATTACTGCATTATTACTTTTACTATCATTACCTGTATTGGCAGGAGCTATTACTATATTATTAACAGATCGAAACTTAAATACTTCATTTTTCGACCCTGCGGGAGGGGGTGACCCTATCTTATATCAACACTTATTTTGATTTTTCGGTCATCCTGAAGTTTATATTTTAATTCTACCAGGATTTGGTATAATTTCCCATATTATTAGTCAAGAAAGAGGTAAAAAAGAAACTTTTGGCTCATTAGGTATAATCTATGCTATATTAGCAATTGGTTTATTAGGATTTATTGTTTGAGCTCATCATATATTTACTATTGGTATAGATGTGGATACCCGAGCCTATTTCACATCTGCTACTATAATTATTGCTGTACCAACAGGTATTAAAATTTTTAGATGATTAGCTACTTTACATGGAACTCAAATTAATTATAGTCCTACAATATTATGAAGATTAGGATTTGTATTTTTATTTACAATTGGGGGTTTAACAGGAGTTATTTTAGCTAATTCCTCTATTGATATTACCTTACATGATACTTATTATGTAGTAGCACATTTCCATTATGTTTTATCTATAGGAGCAGTATTTGCCATTATAGCAGGATTTATTAATTGATACCCTTTATTTACAGGATTAAGATTAAATCCTATATTATTAAAAATTCAATTTTTCATCATATTCATAGGGGTTAATTTGACATTTTTCCCACAACATTTTTTAGGTTTATCAGGTATACCTCGACGATATTCAGATTATCCTGATACTTATTTATCTTGAAACATTATTTCATCATTAGGATCAAATATTTCCATAATTGGTATAATAATAATATTATTAATTATTTGAGAATCAATAATTAATAAACGAATAAATTTATTTACATTACAAATATCTTCATCTATTGAATGATTACAAAACCTCCCACCTGCAGAACATTCATATAATGAAATACCTATCTTAACAAATTTCTAATATGGCAGAAAATTATGCAATGGATTTAAGCCCCATTAATAAAGAATTAATTCTTTTTTTAGAATATGGCTACTTGATCTAATTTAAATTTACAAAATAGTTCTTCTCCACTAATAGAACAAATTATTTTTTTTCATGACCACACATTACTAATTTTAATTATAATTACTATATTAGTAGTATATATTATATTAAGATTATTTATTAATAAATATATTAATCGATTTTTATTAGAACAACAAATAATTGAATTAATTTGAACAATTCTGCCAGCAATTACTTTAATTTTTATTGCACTCCCCTCTTTACGATTATTATATTTATTAGATGAAATTAATAATCCTTTAATTACGTTAAAAACTATCGGACATCAATGATATTGAAGATATGAATACTCTGATTTTAATAAAATTGAATTTAATTCATATATAGTCCCAATAAATGAATTAAAATTAAATGAATTTCGACTATTAGATGTAGATAATCGAATTATTTTACCAATAAATACCCAAATTCGAATTTTAATTACAGCAACAGATGTAATTCATTCTTGAACAATCCCATCTTTAGGGGTAAAAATTGACGCTACTCCTGGCCGATTAAATCAATCAAATTTTTTTTTAAACCGTCCTGGGCTATTCTATGGACAATGTTCAGAAATTTGTGGGGCAAATCATAGATTTATACCTATTGTTATTGAAAGAATTTCAATAAATAAATTTATTAATTGAATTAAAAATTATAATTCATTAGATGACTGAAAGTAAGTACTGGTCTCTTAAACCATTTTATAGTAATATAACAATTACTTCTAATGAAAGAATTAGTTAAAATATAACATAAATATGTCAAATTTAAATTATTAATAAGTAATATTCTTTTATACCACAAATATACCCTTTAAATTGAATTATATTATTTATTTTTTTTATTTTTATTTTTATTTTATTTAATATTTTAAATTATTATATTTATATAAATAAATTAAATAAATTAAATAAAAATTTATTATTTAAAGATGCTAATTTAACCTGAAAATGATAACAAATTTATTTTCAGTATTCGACCCATCAACTAATATTTTTAATTTATCACTTAACTGAATTAGAACTTTTATTGGAATTAGTATAATTCCTTATTCTTTTTGAATATTACCAAATCGATTTTATATTATTTGATATTCAATCCTTAATAAATTACATTTAGAATTTAAAATTTTATTAGGTAAAAATTCCTTTAATGGAACAACATTTATTTTTATTTCATTATTTACATTTATTTTATTTAATAATTTTTTAGGGTTATTTCCTTATATTTTTACTAGAACTAGTCATTTAATTTTAACTTTATCTTTATCTTTGCCAATTTGACTAACATTTATGCTTTACGGGTGAATTAATAATACTCAACATATATTTTCACATTTAATTCCACAAGGAACACCAAATATTTTAATACCATTTATAGTTTTAATTGAAACAATTAGAAATATTATTCGTCCTGGTACCTTAGCTGTACGTTTAACAGCTAATATAATTGCAGGTCATTTACTAATAACTCTTTTAGGTAATACTGGATCAAATATACCAAACTACTTAGTTTTTTTATTAATTTTTATTCAAATTTTACTATTAATTTTAGAATCAGCTGTAGCTGTAATTCAATCTTATGTAATTACAATTTTAAGAACATTATATTCTAGAGAAGTAAATTAATGATAAATCATCAAAATCACCCATACCATTTAGTAGATTTTAGTCCATGGCCTTTAACAGGAGCTATTGGAGTATTAATTATAATACTAGGATTAATTAAATGATTCCATCAATTTAATATAAATATATTATTATTAGGTTATTTTATCATTATCTTAACAATATATCAATGATGACGAGATATATGTCGAGAAGGAACTTTTCAAGGAAAACATACAATTCTTGTATCAAAAGGATTACAATGAGGAATAATTTTATTTATTATTTCAGAAGTATTTTTTTTTTTATCTTTTTTTTGAGCTTTTTTTCATAGAAGTTTATCCCCCAATATTGAAATTGGTATAATATGACCTCCTTTATCTATTATTTCATTTAACCCTTTTCAAATCCCTTTACTAAATACTATTATCTTATTAACTTCAGGAATTACTGTTACATGAGCCCACCATGCCCTTATAGAAAATAATTTTACTCAGTCAACTCAAGGATTATTTTTTACAGTTATTTTAGGTATTTATTTTACAATTCTACAAATATATGAATATTATGAAGCATCATTTACTATTGCAGATAGTATTTATGGATCAACATTTTTTATAGCAACTGGTTTTCATGGTCTCCATGTAATTATTGGAACAATTTTCCTTATAATTTGTTTACTACGACATATTAATAATCATTTTTCAATAAATCACCACTTTGGGTTTGAAGCTGCTGCCTGATATTGACATTTTGTTGATGTAGTATGATTATTTTTATACATCTCTCTATATTGATGAGGAATATAAATATTTACATAATATAATAAGTATATTTAACTTCCAATTAAAAAGTTTAATTTAATTTAATATAAATAATTTTATTATTATTATTAATAAGAATTATCATTATTATTATTTCAAATTTTATAATAATATTATCTATTACTTTATCTAAAAAATCTTATATAGACCGAGAAAAATGTTCACCTTTTGAATGTGGATTTGACCCAAAATCAATATCCCGTATCCCATTTTCATTACACTTTTTTTTAATTACAGTTATTTTTATAATTTTTGATATTGAAATTGCTTTAATATTACCAATAATTATTACAATTAATATTAATAATTTAATTATTTGATATAAAATTATCTCAATCTTTATTATTATCTTAATTTTAGGATTATACCATGAATGAAATCAAAATATATTAAATTGAACTAACTAGGATTGTAATTTTAAATAAAAATATTTGATTTGCATTCAAAAAATATTGATACAATCAATCTATCTTAATAAAATAAGAAGCAAATATTGCATTTAATTTCGACTTAAAAATATGAGAATAAATTCCTCCTTATTTAAATATTAATTGAAACCAAAATAGAGGTATATTATTGTTAATAATAAAATTGAAATAATTTTCCAATTAAAGAAATATAAATATAAAGCTTCTAACTTTAAACCATAGTGACATATCTCATTAATATTTCTATTTATATAGTTTAAATAAAACAATACACTTTCATTGTATAAATAAATTAAATATTTTATAAATAATTACTTAAAGATTGAATAATCTCTTTAATATCTTCAATATTATACTCTAAATATAAGTTATTTAAGTAATATATAAATATAATAAATATTAAAAAATAAATTATTATTCATAAAATAAATATAAATAAATAAATTTTAATATTATTTATTTGAAAATAATTATTTAATTTTCTATAATTAACTAAATTTAAATATATTCCTTGGGCACTTAATAATTCATTTCAACCAAAATCAATATTTTTAACTATTTTTTGACTAATACTTAATGGGTAATAATTTATGCCAAAAGTAGATAATCTTGGTATAAATCACATTATAGATAAAAATAAAGAAATCTTATAAAATATAATACTCTTATTTAAAGAATAAATTTTTATTTTTCTAATAATAAAACCTAATACCCCCCCCATAAATCTTACATAAATAATTATTAATTTTATATTAAACCTTAAATAAATTATATAAGGTTTATAAAAAATTATTCAATTTAAAAATCTACCCCTAATAACTCTTATAAATAATAATACAAATATTCTTTTTAATATAATAAAATCCTCATCAAATAAATTATAAACTCTAATTAAATTTAAATCATTAATTATTAAATAAAAAAATAAACGAATAGTATAACTTACAGTTAATCCTGTAGATACATAATATAAAATAAAAACTAAAATATTTAAATTAAATAAACACCTTATTTCTAAAATTAAATCTTTTGAATAAAATCCAGCTAAAAAAGGAATGCCACATAAAGCTAAGTTAGAAATATTTAAACATAAAGAAGTTAAGGGAATAAAATTATTTATACCTCCTATAAAACGAATATCTTGTATATCATTTATTAAATGAATTACTACCCCTGCACATATAAACAATAAAGCCTTAAAAGTAGCATGAGTTATTAAATGAAAAAAAGCTAAGTCAAAATACCCTATTCTTAAAATTCTTATTATTAATCCTAATTGACTTAAAGTTGATAAAGCAATAATTTTTTTTAGATCAAACTCAAAATTAGCTGCTATACCAGCTATAAATATAGTTATACCAGAAATTATTAATAAAATTTTAAAAATTATACTATCAATTAATAAGTTATTAAAACGAATTAATAAATATACCCCTGCAGTTACTAAAGTGGAAGAATGAACTAAAGCAGAAACAGGGGTGGGTGCTGCTATAGCAGCAGGTAATCAAGAAGAAAAAGGAATCTGAGCACTTTTAGTTATAGCAGCAATTACAATTAAAAATATAATATATTTTATATAAATATCAATTTTTATAAATTCTAAATAAAAAATATAATTTCACCTACCATAATTTATTATTCAAGCAATAACCATTAAAATAAATACATCTCCAATACGATTAGATAAAGCAGTTAATATTCCTGCACTATAAGATTTAATATTTTGATAATAAATTACTAAACAATAAGAAATTAAACCTAACCCATCTCAACCTAATAAAATTCTAATTATATTAGGGCTAATAATTAATAACAATATACATAAAACAAATATTAAAACTAAAATAATAAATCGATTTAAATTTATTTCTGACCTTATATATCTTTTACTATATATAATAACAACTGAAGAAATTAATAAAACAAACCTTATAAAAAATAAAGAAATTCAATCCAATAAAATAGTTATTACTATTATATTTGAATTTAATGAAATAATTTCCCATTCAATTATAATTACTATATTATTTATAATAAAAAATAAACCAATAAATAAATTAAATAAACTAAATAAAAATAAAAAAAAAAATCTAATTAAACAAATTGAAATATTAATTACTTAAAATGAATAAATCATATTTTTGATACCACAAATCAATATTTTAAAATTAAATTATTTAAATTTTAAATACATAAATATATTAAATCAATCTTTAAAACAAATAAATTTAAAGGTAATCAATGTAATATTAATAATAAATATTCTCGGGAAACACCTATATAACAACTATAAACTCCTGAATGAAATTTACCATGTTGAACATAAGAATATAAATATAAGCTGTAACCAGCTCTAAAAAAAGAAATTAACATTAATAAAATTATAGTTATTCAACTTCAACTAACTATACTATTAATTAACCTAATTTCACCTAATAAATTTATAGACGGTGGTGCTGCTATATTAGAAGAAGATATTATAAATCATCATATTCTTATTCTAGGTATAAAACTTATTATACCTTTATTAATAAATAAACTACGACTTCCAACTCGTTCATAATTAATATTAACTAAACAAAATATACCCGAAGAACATAAACCATGCCCCAATATTATAATTAAAGACCCTATAAATCCTCAATAATTTATAGTAAAAATACCACTTAATACAAATCTTATATGAGCAATTGAAGAATAAGCAATTAAAGATTTTATATCAATCTGACAAAAACAAATAATTCTAACTAAAAAGCCGCCAATTAACCTAATTCTAATAAAAATATAGTTAAATTTTAAATTTACTTCTTGTATTATAATTATTACACGCAATATTCCATAACCCCCTAATTTTAATATAATACCAGCTAAAATTATAGAACCAGAAACCGAAGCTTCAACATGAGCCTTAGGCAATCATAAATGAAAAAAATATATAGGTATTTTCACTAAAAATGCAAAAATTATTACAAAATATAAAATAAATAAATTAAAATTATAAAATTTTATTAAATAAATAATTATAGAATCTATTTTTTCATATAAAAAAAAAATTCCCAAAAGTAAAGGTAAAGAAGCAAATAAAGTGTAAAATAGTAAATATATACTAGCTTGAATACGTTCAACTTGATATCCCCAACCAATAATTAATATTAAAGTAGGAATTAATCTACCCTCAAAAAATAAATAAAATATAAATAAATTTATTCTTATAAAAGTTAATATTAACAATAATAATAATAATAAAATATTTAATAAAAAAAAATTATAATAATTTTTTTTTATTAATAAATTTTCACTAGCTATTACCATTAAAATACAAATTCAAACTCTTAATAAAATTAAACTATAAGAAATAATATCAACCCCAAATATAAAACTTAAATTACTAAAATAATAAATATTTATATTTAATAATATTAATAAAAACATTAATAAAAATATTATTATTTGAACCAATCAAAATTTATTTTTTATAAAACATAAAGGAATAATAAAAATTAAAAACCAAATAAATTTTATCATTACATCAACAAATTAAATCTTTGAAAATAATCATTTCCATTTGTCCGAATTATAGAAATTAAAATAGACAACCCTAAAGCACCTTCACAAACAGAAAAAACCAAAAAAATTATTAAAAAATAAAATTCATAATCAATATTAATTAAATAAATCATTAAAAAAAAAAATAATCTCAATACTATAAATTCTAATCTTAATAAAACAACTAATAAATGCTTTCGTTTAGATGAATAAATTATATTACCCAATATAAATATATAAAATGAAATAAATATTATTAAAAATATTTCCATTAGTTTAAATAGTTTAAAATAAAACATTGGTCTTGTATACCAAATATAGGTATAATACTTTATAAACTTCAAAGAAAAAAAAATTTTTATCAATAATCTCCAAAATTATTATTTTACTTAAACTATTCTTTGATATATTTAAATTATTTATTAGAATACTATTAATTTTATTTAGAACTATAATATTTTTCCTAAATCATCCTTTATCAATAGGATTACTACTATTATTACAAACAATTTTAATTTCTTTAATCTCAGGGTCAATAATTAATACCTTTTGATTTTCTTATATTTTATTTTTAACTATTTTAGGGGGTTTACTAGTTATATTTATTTATGTTGCAAGAATTGCATCAAATGAAATATTTAAATTTAATTCAAATTTATTATTATTTTATTTAATAATTATAATAACAATATTTATTATTATTTTAATATTTAATAATTTATATTGATTAAATCTAAATATTAATAGAGAATTATTAAATTTTTGAAATAAAATAATTTTTTTTAATAATGAAAACTCAATTAACATTTCAAAAATTTATAATAACCAAAGTTATTTTTTAACATTAATATCAATTATTTATTTATTAATTACATTATTTGCTATTATTAAAATCATTAATATCAATTATGGACCTTTACGGTCTAATTAATGATAAATTTATATAAACCATCCCGAAAAATACACCCTATTATTAAAATTATTAATAATTCATTAATTGACTTACCTACACCATCAAATATTTCATCTTGATGAAATTTTGGATCCTTATTAGGTTTATGTTTAATCACCCAAATTATTACTGGGTTATTTTTAACTATACATTATTCAGCAAATATTGACTTAGCTTTTTATAGAGTTAATCATATTTGTCGAAATGTAAATTATGGTTGATTAATTCGTACATTGCATACAAATGGCGCTTCATTTTTTTTCATTTGTATTTACATTCATATTGGGCGAGGAATTTATTATGAATCATTCTTATACAAATATACTTGAATAATTGGAGTATTAATCTTATTTTTATTAATAGCAACAGCTTTTATAGGTTATGTATTACCTTGAGGGCAAATATCATTTTGAGGGGCTACTGTTATTACAAATTTATTATCAGCATTACCATATTTAGGATCTATATTAGTTAATTGAATTTGAGGTGGTTTTGCAGTAGATAACGCAACACTAACCCGATTTTATACTTTTCATTTTTTATTACCTTTTATTTTAATGATAATAACTATAATTCATTTATTATTTTTACATCAGTATGGTTCCAATAATCCTTTAGGGATTAATAGAAATTTAGATAAAATTCCATTTCATCCCTATTTTTCATTTAAAGATTTATTTGGATTTATTATAATAATAATAATTTTAATATTATTAACATTATGAAATCCATACATTTTAAGAGACCCTGATAATTTTATTCCAGCAAATCCCTTAGTAACCCCAATCCACATTCAACCAGAATGATATTTTTTATTTGCTTATGCAATTTTACGATCAATCCCTAATAAATTAGGAGGTGTTATTGCTCTAATTATATCTATTGCTATTTTATTTATTTTACCTTTTACTTTTAATAAAAAATTCCAAGGAAATCAATTCTACCCTATAAATAAAATCTTATTTTGAAATATATTAATTATTATTATTATATTAACATGAATCGGGGCCCGCCCTGTAGAAAATCCATACATTTTAACAGGACAAATACTAACTATTATATATTTTTTATATTACTTATTAAACCCCCTAATTAGAATATTATGAGATAAAATATTAAAATAAAAATTAATTAATGAGCTTGAAATAAGCATATGTTTTGAAAACATACTATAGAATATAAATATAATTTTCTATTAATTTTATACTATTTTATAATTAATATATAATTATACCTATAAAAAATAATAAAAAATTCAAAGATAATGGTAAATAAATTTTTCAAGCTAAATATATTAATTTATCATATCGAAAACGAGGTAATGTCCCCCGCACTCAAATAAATCTATAAGAAATAAAAACTAACTTAAAATAAAAAAATAAAGATAAATTATACCCTCCTAAATATATAATTCTAAATAATAAACTTATAAATAAAATTCTAGAATATTCTGCTATAAAAATTAAAGCAAATCCGCCCCCTCTATATTCTACATTAAATCCAGACACTAACTCTCTTTCTCCTTCAGCAAAATCAAAAGGAGTCCGATTAGTTTCTGCTAAACTAGAAGAAAATCAAATTAATGATAAAGGAAACATCATAAAAATAAATCATAAATAATTTTGAAATTCATAAAATTTTATTAAATTAAAATCTAAAATTATCAAAATTGAAGATAATATAATCAAAATTATACTAACCTCATAAGAAATAGCTTGAGCAACTGCTCGCAAACTACCTAACAAAGCATAATTAGAATTAGAAGACCACCCTGCAATTATAATAGAATAAACCCCTATACTTGTACAACATAAAAAAAACAAAATCCCTAGCCTAAAAAAAAATAAATTTATATTATAAGGAATAATAACTCAAATTAATAAAGAAAAAAAAAACCTAATAATTGGGGAATATATATAAGATATATAATTAGATATATTTGGGTAAATATTTTCCTTTGTAAATAATTTTACAGCCTCTGCAAAAGGTTGTAAAATTCCAATAATCCCTACTTTATTTGGCCCTTTTCGAATTTGAATATAACCTAAAATTTTTCGTTCTAATAAAGTTAAAAAAGCAACCCCAATTAATACGCCTAAAATTAATAAAATTATCCCAATAAAAATTATTACATATTCATATAAACTCAATACTACTTAAATATAATATAAATATTTATAAATGAATTCTAAATTCAATACATTAATTCTGTCAAAATAGTTTATTCTATAATTATTAATTAAATTCATTATTATAAAATTATTTTAAATATTAATTCCTTTCGTACTAAAATATATTAATTATTTAAAGATAGAAACCAACCTGGCTTACACCGGTTTGAACTCAGATCATGTAAGATTTTAATAGTCGAACAGACTAAAATTTTAAACTTTTGCATTTAAATTTTATCTTAATCCAACATCGAGGTCGCAAACTTTTTTTTTTATAAGAACTAAAAAAAAAAATAACGCTGTTATCCCTAAGGTAATTTATTCTTTTATGCAATATAATTGGATCATTTAATCATATATTAATGTATATTATATAAAAAGTTTATTTAATTTTTTTATCACCCCAATAAAATAAATATATTTAATTAAATAAATAAATTTTATAAATAATTTAATAAAAATAAGATATAAAACTCTATAGGGTCTTCTCGTCTTTTAAAATTATTTTAGCTTTTTAACTAAAAAATTAAATTTTAAAATATTAATTTGAGACAGTTAATATTTCATTCAATCATTCATTCCAGTCTCCAATTAAAAGACTATTTATTATGCTACCTTTGCACAGTCAAATTACTGCGGCCCTTTAAATATATTCAGTGGGCAGATTAGACCTTAAATTATTCATCAAAAGGACATGTTTTTGATAAACAGGTGAATATTTAATTTTGCCGAATTACTTAAATCAATATTTAATTATTTATTAATTATAAAATATAATAATTATACTAATTTTATCATTATTAATTTATTTTTATTATTTAAATAGATATTTTAATAATTAATTAATATTTAAATATAAAATATTATTTAAATTAAATTTATTTTTAACAAATTAAATAAAATTAATAATATTAATTATACTAAATTTAATTTATTTTTAATAAATTTCATTTAATAATTTATTTTAAAGCTTATCCCTTAAAATATTTATAATATATTTTAATTTATAAAATAGTTTATAATTTAATTAATAATTATTTAAATTAAATTTATTTCTTAAAAAACTAGATATATTTAAAAACGTTTAACATATCATTTCTAATTAATTATTTTTAATAATATTACCATATTAACTAAATTAATTAATTAACTCTTTTAACTTCGAGAATATTTTATTTTTAAATATATATTTAATAAACTCTGATACACAAGATACAATAATTAAAATTTACTTTAAATAAAATTTAATTTTTAATTTATTTCAAATTTCTTTTACAATACTAATTCATTATAAATAATTAAATTTTTTCTTAAAAAATAATTTAACTTAAATTATTAAAACTATTTTTATTATTTATTTAACTGTTAATTAATTTATTTTTTTTTCAAATTATTTGAATTTAACAAAATCTTTTCAATGTAAATGAATTACTTTAAAAGCTTTAATTTGACTCTTTCTAGAAACACTTTCCAGTACCTCTACTTTGTTACGACTTATCTCAATTTTAAAATGAGAGCGACGGGCAATATGTACATATTTTAATATTAAATCATTAAATTAAATTAAATATAATTACATTTAAATCCAATTTCATATAATTATTACAAATTATAATTCATTATAAATATTTTCATTGTAATCCATTATATTCTTAAACATAAATTACATCTTGATCTGATTTAATTTTTTATTTAAATTTTTAAATATTTTTATTTTTATAAAATATTTTTTTAACGACGATATATAAACTTTAAATTAAGTAAATTTATTCGTGGAATATCAATTAATAAACAGATTCCTCTAAATAAACTAAAATACCGCCAATTTTTTTAAGTTTTAAAACCAATTTACTATTTTAGTTTAAAATTTTAATTTTTTAATAATAGGGTATCTAATCCTAGTTTAAAATAAAATTTATTAAATCATAATTAAATATTAATTATATTTTAAAAAATTAAAATTTTACTTAATAATAATAAATTTATAATAATTATATTAATTTATTAATTAATTACTAATAAAATTTAACTTATTTATTGTATAACCGCAACTGCTGGCACAAAATTAGTTAATAATTCTAATATTACTAAATCTTAATTTCTTAAATATTCAAAATTAAATACTATAAATAATTTTTTTAATTTTTAAAATTTTTTTTAAAACTAACTAAAAAATTTATATGTAAAACAAATTTATAATAAATTTTTAAGTGAAAATTCTTTTTCTTTTTTTTTTTATAAAAATAAATTTATATAAATATATAACATATTTATTAAACTATTATTAATCTTTATTTTTTTTTTCATTTATATAAATAATTATTATATATATATATGATTTTATATATTATTTTTAAATTATATTTGCTAAATTATATTTATATAATTTAGCAAGATTTATTACTCGTTAATATATATAATATACCAATATTTTAATTATAAGTAGATATATATAAAAATTTAAATATTTTTTTATTATTTAATATTAATTAAATAATATGTATATATATATATAATAAATATTTTAATTTAATTAAGATAATATATATATATATATAAATTATTTAATATAAAAATGATTTTTTTCTTAAATATCAAAATTTCAGGATATTTACAATTTTAGGAAAAAAAAAATAAGTATAAATTTTAATATTAAAATTTACAACAAATTCATTTTACATATAAATTTTTTAGTTAGTTTTGAAAAAACTTTTTTTTAAATATTTACAATTTTAGGAAAAAAAAAATAAGTATAAATTTTAATATTAAAATTTACAACAAATTCATTTTACATATAAATTTTTTAGTTAGTTTTGAAAAAACTTTTTTTTAAATATTTACAATTTTAGGAAAAAAAAAATAAGTATAAATTTTAATATTAAAATTTACAACAAATTCATTTTACATATAAATTTTTTAGTTAGTTTTGAAAAAACTTTTTTTTAAATATTTACAATTTTAGGAAAAAAAAAATAAGTATAAATTTTAATATTAAAATTTACAACAAATTCATTTTACATATAAATTTTTTAGTTAGTTTTGAAAAAACTTTTTTTTAAATATTTACAATTTTAGGAAAAAAAAATAAGTATAAATTTTAATATTAAAATTTACAACAAATTCATTTTACATATAAATTTTTTAGTTAGTTTTGAAAAAACTTTTTTTTAAATATTTACAATTTTAGGAAAAAAAAAATAAGTATAAATTTTAATATTAAAATTTACAACAAATTCATTTTACATATAAATTTTTTAGTTAGTTTTGAAAAAACTTTTTTTTAAATATTTACAATTTTAGGAAAAAAAAAATAAGTATAAATTTTAATATTAAAATTTACAACAAATTCATTTTACATATAAATTTTTTAGTTAGTTTTGAAAAAACTTTTTTTTAAATATTTACAATTTTAGGAAAAAAAAAATAAGTATAAATTTTAATATTAAAATTTACAACAAATTCATTTTACATATAAATTTTTTAGTTAGTTTTGAAAAAACTTTTTTTTAAATATTTACAATTTTAGGAAAAAAAAAATAAGTATAAATTTTAATATTAAAATTTACATTTGACCTATATTATTTATTTTTTTTTAA